GTAGCCATTAAACATAGTCTAAAAAAATAGATCGATCCGCGGATTCGTTCCAATTGAGTGATTTAATCCGGTATAAATATTAGAAAGGGCGGAAACATTATCTTCGCAAACATGAATAGATATATCTTTATTTTACAATTTTTTTTTTCATAAAAAAAATTATCTTTATCCCCAGCCTCGGAGGGAGGATTTATCTTTGATGAAAACTTTTATGCTTTTAGAGTTCCATTTTTATAGTGAAAATGGAATGTACATACCTATACAAAATGAATATCAATGGCTCACTATTCACTCGGGTTTTGAGCCATAATCATTATGTAGGAGAGATGGCCGAGTGGTTGAAGGCGTAGCATTGGAACTGCTATGTAGACTTCTGTTTACCGAGGGTTCGAATCCCTCTCTTTCCGTATTCTTCACCTAATTCATCAATGTTACTGGCCACAATGCATCAAATAAGAATGGATACTCCAACAACTAGCCTGTAGCTTTTCTTTGATATGGATTCTTTATTCCTAATCCTAATTTCTGTGGTACGAAAATACTGGATAAAATGGACAAGGAATGAAAATACCCTACTGATCTATAGATACATGAATGAGAGAAAAATCCCCAGACCAAAACCCTTAACTTACTTCCCTCAGCCCCTTTACTTAAGCGAAAAAAGAGGGGGCAAAATTTGCCGTGTTATTTTAGTTAGGATTAAGTCTGACGAGAGTAATATTCTACAACTAGCAATTCATTTATTTTCAAACCGACCCACTTACTATCTATTATTTGATTGACTAATCCTTTATATTGGAATGGGTGAAGAGTCAAATGTTTTGGTAATTCCTCAGGGGGGGATGAATCAAGATAATTTTGAATCAGAGTCTTAGATTTTTTTTCATCTCTCACCGTAATAATATCTCTGGGTTTGCATCGATAACTTGGTATATCTACTATACGACCATTAACTAAAATATGCCTGTGGTTAACTAATTGGCGGGCTTGAGGAATAGTCGAAGCCATACCCAATCGAAAAAGGATGTTATCCAAACGCATTTCAAGTAGTTGTAGTAAAACCTGACCTGTTGACCCTTTGGCTTTTCCGGCGATACGAACGTATTTAAGTAATTGTTGTTCCGTAAGACCATAATGAAAGCGCAATTTTTGTTTTTCTTCTAAACGAATACGATATTGCGATTTTTTGCCGGGGCGCGATTGGGTTCGAAGATCGCTTCCGGCTCTAGGCTTTTTACTAGTTAGCCCCGGTAAAGCCCCCAGACGGCGGATTTTTTTGAAACGAGGTCCTCTGTAACGCGACATAAAGACTCCTTTTTTTTTATGAAATTTCATAAACCAAAATTAAAACTAAACTAAAATATGATAAATGAAGCGAAATTTACTGAAGTATTACAAAGAATAATTAGAGGAATTGTATCAATAGTCAGACCTTATTGTATAGAAATATTGTATATATAATTGTATTATATAAATAAAAAAGAAAAAGAATTTGAAATAATTGAAAAAAAAAAATGAAGGGCTCTTTTCTTGATTGATTTGTTCTACAGAGACCAAACCCCTCCAATCCAATTTTTATTAATAATTGGAAGTTTCTATGAAATAATCGAAGGGGAAGGGGCTCGGCGACCTTTAGGAACGGGCAAAGAAGCTTTTCACTTTAGATTTCCTATTATCAATTATCTAAAAAATAAAACAAATGGAGAAAAGCCGGCTATCGGAATCGAACCGATGACCATCGCATTACAAATGCGATGCTCTAACCTCTGAGCTAAGCGGGCTCACATAACATAAATTGTACACGTATACTAATTTAGTAAACTACTGCTGCTGAGATCTTAACTGTTTATTCTTAATTATTTCATAATAAATATGATATAAATGTAGAAAAATTCAACTATAGAAACGAATAAGAATGGAAAATCGAATTTTCAAAAATATTTCATTTTGATATATTAATTTAGATCTATTTCTCAAATATATGTTTATCAATAATAAATATCTTAATTTGTTTAATTAGAGACGAATATTTTTTTACTATTCCATATTTAATATTTCCTTTACTATTTTTGAATATTGTTTTTTGATATTTTACTATATAAAAAAGAAAAATAAAACTATATAAATTCTAAATAAAATATTTTAGTACATGGTTTTTTATTTCTAGATATTTATTTCGATTTAGAATTTGAAATAGAATTTTGTACCTAAAGTTAGGAATATAATCTAGTAATTAAGTTAGAATCTTATTGTATATTTATTGTATATTATAATCGTATAATATATTAATATAATTAATTAATTATTATATCTATTTGAATCTATTTGAAAGCGAAAATAGAGAATTTATAAAATTTGAAATAATTTCATTAATATTCATTAATATATAAATTAACGGAATGATTAATTGATTAATTATATCCATTCGATTAGTTATGGCTATTAATGAAATTTGAAATTAATAATACTAAATTGCCCTTTGTCGTTTTTTTTTTTTTTTATTATGATCTGCCCTAAGAAAAGGATAAGAGGAGAAAAGTGCAATCCAGACCATAATGAAACATTCCTAGGGTTTCATTCGGAAAGGCGAAACCTAAGACAAAAAAAAAAGAATCGACCGTTCAAGTATTCAAAATTGCACACTAAAAATGATAGAAAATCATAGAAATTGGGACATGTATATATATAATATATTATAATAGATATATGTTATGTGGTATATATCTATATTGAATTTCTGGTTGGACCAAGTATGGTCTCCAATAGAGATGAAAGAAGATAGATAAAAAATCAAATCGGAGAAAACACTTTTCAATACAGGAATCGATATCTAATCAATTCAACGGTTCCAGCATAATATAAATGGAAATGAACAAAAAAGGGTAAACGGCATCATGATGTGATCCTAATCACATCACAAAAAAAAGGGGGATATGGCGAAATTGGTAGACGCTACGGACTTAATTGGATTGAGCCTTGGTATGGAAACCTACCAAGTGATAACTTTCAAATTCAGAGAAACCCTGGAATTAAAAATGGGCAATCCTGAGCCAAATCCCGTTTTATGAAAACAAACAAGGTTTCAGAAAGCGAGAATAAATAAAGGATAGGTGCAGAGACTCAATGGAAGCTGTTCTAACAAATGGAGTTGGCTGCATTGTGTTCGTAAAGGAATCCTTCCATCGAAACTTCCGAAAGGATGAAAGATAAACCTATATACATATGTATACTTACTGAAATACTATCGCCAAATGATTCAAAATGATTAATGATGACTCCAACCGGTTCTATAATTTTTTTCTATCTATTTATATGAAAAATGAAAGAATTTTTGTGAATCGATTCAAAATCAAAATTGAAAAATGAAATAAATATTCATTGATCAAATCATTCACTCCATCATAGTCTGATAAATCTTTTTTTTTTTTAGAATTGATTAATCGGATAAGAATAAAGATAGAGTCCCATTCTACATGTCAATATCGACAACAATGAAATTTATAGTAAGAGGAAAATCCGTCGACTTTAGAAATCGTGAGGGTTCAAGTCCCTCTATCCCCAAAAAGACCCGGTTGCCTCCCTAATTATTTATCTTCTCATTTTATTTTGTTAGTGACTCAAAATTGGTTATGGTTCGCAGTTATTCTCACTCTACTATTTCATTCACAAACCGATCTGAGCGGAAATTTTTTTTCTTATCACACCATAAGCCTTGTGTGTGATATATATGATACGTGTACAAATGCAAATGAGCATCTTTGAATAATGTATTAAATTAAAATAATTAACAATCTATATCATTATTTGTATTATTTGTACTGTATTGAAACTTACAAGGTTTTCTTTTTGAAGATACAAGAAATTCTACCAGGGCCTGGATAATACTTTGGAATATCTTTTCGTTTTTTAATTGACATAGACCCAAGTCCTATATTAAAATAAAATGAGGATGATGCGTCGTGAATGGTCGGGATAGCTCAGCTGGTAGAGCAGAGGACTGAAAATCCTCGTGTCACCAGTTCAAATCTGGTTCCTGGCACATGAGTAATTTGTATGAGTATATATTCGACAAATTAATTGATATGGGTCGACATACATATTCAGTATTCTAGTTATAGATCATGATACATACTTATCCATCTAAGTGTCGGAGCTATACCCCTTACTAATTTAATTAAGTTTTATGTATATAAAACAGGCAAAAGAAACGATGGGTATTGTGTATTAAAGTATACAAAGGAAACGAACTCCATTTTGTTTCCTCTTACTTTTTTTTTATTTGTTCGTGTCTCCACCAGTAAAAAAAAATGTTACTACTTCATACATATTCCAAAGGGTAAATTCCAATTGCTTAGTTGAAAGACCAAAAAATAGAGTCTAGAGTCTAGGGGAGGTGAAGGGCGGGAATAGCCAAGATTGATCTCAGATACAGTACAAATAGAATATGACCCTCTTTCATTTCCTTATATATTTTTTTTTTCATATTCTATTTCTTTATTTCCTCCTATGTTACTTTCTAGAGCCCTTCTAAGTGATGTGCGCGGTACATAGTTCATGATGTGGAACTCTTTTAATTTCATCCTATTGGCTCGGCTCATCCGAAAAAGTATCTTCAAAATTTGAGAATTTCAATGAACCCTCTAATTCTTTTTTTTATTTATTTAGCCCACCTAATGAATGAAACGTCAATTACTCTGTTTGATCTATAAGAGAACGTCCAAATATTCTTTTAATATCTGGAGTTGTAGAAGTGAATATTTGTTTCTGATTATTCAATGAGCATCTTGTATTTCATAAAAATTTGGGGCAATATAATCCTTACGTAAAGGCCAGCCTATCCAACTTTCAGGCATTAAGATACGTTTCAGGCGTGGATGATTATCATAAAAGATTCCCAGCATATCATAAGATTCCCTTTCTTGAAAATCTGCGCTTTTCCAAACCCAGAAAACAGATGGAATTCTAGGATTCCCCCTTGGGGCAAATACTTTTATGCATAC